CGAATGTCCCGAAAATCATTATCAAAAAAAACTTCAACAGGAAGTTCTATTTTTACATAGAAATATATTCGCTCAAAAAAGACTCCAGAAGATGTTGGCCGGAAATGAGAAGATTGATTACGGAGAAAAAGGAAGATGGATTCGTATTCACATGCATAAGAATTATATAGGAACAAGAATAATCTTGGATTACCTTTTAAAAAAATGGAAATATGTTTTTGGGGAGTAATAAGACTATTCCAATTACAATACTCGTAGAAAAAGAAACGTAATAAATGCAAAGAAGAGGCATCCTTCACCCAGTAGCGAAGGTTTTGAACCAAAATTTCAAAATGGGTGGGATAGGGTATTAGTACATCTGACGCATAATCTAAATGCGAAAATCGGTCCTCTAGAAAAGGAAATATTGAATGAATTGATCGTAAATTATGAGATTTTGCTATATGCTTCCTTTCTAAGGAAGATAATAGTCGTAGGGAAAATGGAATTTCCACAATGACCGCAAATCCCTCTGAGAGAATTTGCGAATACAAATTCTTATTGTGCCCAAAAAATGGATTTAGAATAGAATCATTAGCCGAAATAATCAAATGATTCTGTTGATACATTCGAGTAATTAATCGTTTCACAATTATTAAACTAGATTTATTGTCAGAACCGGCATTTTCGAACAAAATGGATCTATTTAAACCATGATTATTAGCAAGTGCATAAATATACTCCCGAAAAATAAGGGGGTATAGGAAGTCGTGGCGCCGAGATCCACCTAGTTCTAAATATCCTTGAAATTCCTCCATTCCCAATTCGCTTTGAACTAAAAATAAAGAAAAATAGAATTAATTATTAATTAAAGTAAGGGGTTTATTGGTTATCAAATGATACATAGTACGATATAGTCAAAACAGGGTATTATAGTAAGAAAAGAAAAAATACCTCGGAAATGGGTAGACTCATCAAGGGACTCCCTATCCTCTTAGTTTTCTATTTGTTATAGGATAACAAGATGGATTCGAAATCCTTTATTTTTTCAACACAATCGCTCTTTTGATTTTGGAAAAACTATCTTTATCAAGATGCTGCTTCTTTTACACATTTTTGGCTAACCCAAAATGGGAAATAGCTAATAGTTAGGACTCATTAAAAAATGGATAATCATTCACTAATGGAAAACCCTTTCCCCGTACCGGGCACTAATCAAATTTTAACGTGTAATTAGATTGGGGAATCATTCAAATTAAGAACAGAAGCTCGTTGCTTTTTCTTTCCCTATAATTAATTGGGTTCATAGGACTCTATCCATTTATTCATTCGACCCAACTCGGAATTTATTTCATTTTATTTCTCACTAAGAATTCAAACAAGATTTTGAACCGATCCAGTAAGAATGAAATATTCTCAGAATTTTCTATTGATACGACATGCTGTTTTTTCCAATCATTCCTTTCAGGATCAGTCGTGGTCTTACAAACTCTACCGGAGGTAGAAACGAATCTGTTACTTCATACAAATGTGTATAAGATGCTAGCCGCACTTAAAAGCCGAGGACTCTACCGTTGAGTTAGCAACCCTAATAAAAATCAAAAAAAATGTGAATGTGTGGGTACAACAATCGGAGTAAAAATAAAAAAGGGAAAAAATTGCACGACACAATCAATCAATCAAAATACTGAACTATCAAGAAATCTATCGAATACAAAATTTCTAATAGATTCTGAATCGAAAAACTCAAAAAAAATAGATCCGTTTATACACGATCGAATTATATTTGTTTGATCCACTGTTGTCAATATGAATTGAATACTTAGAATAAAAGTAGAATGAAAATAAAATGAATAAGAGACTTGTGCTGGATTAGCATAACACTAGATAGATAATATAGATAACTAGAAAAACAGCAAAGATTAGGGACGAAATAGGAAAGAATCCCGTCTCGGGTTTATTTCTTTGTTAATGCAGTTACAACAAAAAACTCCCAATTGGAGAAAATGCCAAAATTTTATATGCCTCGTCGATCCAATTACTTCATTTATTCACCTGATCTTTTTCTATCCATCTTATATCAAATTATATCAAAAAAACAGATTTTTGTCATTATATAAGATGGTATTCTATGGTAACAATAATAGAAGTAATTGGGGGGGGTAGTATAGTAGAAAAAAATTATACAAAGCTATATATGAATCACCCCCACCCTCTTCTCTCTCTTTTTTTTATTTCATAAATTGGCTTTCGTTTGATTAAAATTCAATTCTGTAAAAACCCCCGCCTTCTTTAAAATATCATAAACAGTTTCTGTAGGCTGAGCGCCTTTTTCAAGAAAATATAGAATGCCGGGAATATTTAAATAGGTTTGATTTTTTATCGGATCATAAAACCCCACTTTACGAAGATCTCTTCCTTCTCTTCGAGATCGCACATCAATTGCAACGATTCGATAAAGGGCTCATTGGGATAGATGTAGATGAACTATAACCCCCCCTAGAAACGTATACGAAGTTTTCTCCTCGTACGGCTCGAGAAATTGGAAGTTAGATCTATGTATAGAATTAGAATGTTAAATAGATCCATAACATCATCAAATCAATTAGAGGATTATTTAATCCGTTTTTATTCCTCTTTATCAAAAAAAATCGTTTGTATTCTCATAACTCAAGTTGGATAACTCTGAAATAGTTCAAAAGAAAAGCCTTAGGCATTTCATTTTTTGAGTGGTCTCTAACCCCTTTTTGTTTGTCTCATTTAGAATATATTTGGATTCTTTTTCCTTTATCTGGTTGTCGAGACAATTGAAAACGGCATTTCCTTGTTCCAAAATACTTTCTCTTTGCCTGGAATCGTTGGGTTTAGACATTACTTCGGTGAATTTGAATCATTTCAAAACGACAGCAACATGCCCCTTTTTATGATTTCTTTCTATCAAAAAATCATACGCCCGGTCGATTCCCGCATGATACACTTTTGATCAAAAGAGTTTCACCAATTCAAACAAATTTTCCTTATTTTATTTGAAACTTGCTCGAATTGGATCGTTTCGATTTCTACTAGATCGAAAATTTACTTACGAAGTTGTTCCAACTTATTAATTGGCACTAACCGTAGATCCTTGCCCCTGAGAAATGAATCAATACTTTCTGCTCGAGCTACATCATATACTGTTGACGTTAAACCCCAACAGTATATGATGTCGAGCCAAGAGCACTTTCATTTCTATAGAATAGAAAATGGTGGGTGTAAAAATCCACAACTGATTATGTCTGTCAAGTCGCACGTTGCTTTTTACCACATCGTTTCAAACGAAGTTTTACCATAACATTTCTCTAGTTTGGGACTGATATGTAATTGATTCAATTATGGAATCATGAATAGTCACTTGTTCGATCGTTTCATAGAAATCTATATTTATTCTTCTTTTATATGAATTGGTGCTTTCTAAAGTAAATCTACATTCCATCTTCAAGTAACCTAATAGGTTATATTCAACAATCTCAGACTTCTTCGAATATCAAATAGTCAGAAGAAACGATTCAAATAGTTATTTAATGGAAAACCCCCGCCTCATACCAACATCACTATTTGAATAAAGTTTTACTAAGGATCGCATTTGATGATCATAAAAAAATCCGCGATTCAAAAAATATAGATTGAAAAAATCGAATTCTTTTTTTTCATAGAGTGGGAGTGGATAAAACGGGTTGATGGAAAGGAAGATTTAGGCCCTTTTTTCTTTCATTTAATTATTCTAATAATGTCTATTTATATAGTATAGAAATAATAGGTATTTCCTGGGACGGAAGGATTCGAACCTCCGAATACCGGGACCAAAACCCGTTGCCTTACCACTTGGCCACGCCCCATTTAGATTTATGTTCGATACTACTAAAGACTAGTATTGTATTGGTTATTCGTCAATTCCAGTCCAAATATCTATGGACTCTATTGTTCCTGGGATTTTGACACGTGTAGATATAGAATTATCTATAGAATAAAACTGAATTTATTGATCATTACATATAATTCAATTAAGATATTGTATGAAAGGATGGTTTCTTCAATTCGCAAAAGAAAATAGATACATTTTTGATTGGGCGAGTTCAAGTTCAAAAACAACAATTCATTTTGATCGACCCGCCTTTCCTCATTTTGACCGTATACCAATTAATTATCAATAATAATATATTTATATTATTATATTAACTCAATCAAAATACAATTATCTCCAAGTCCAATAAAAAAAATGTTTGTTATGCTTAATATCTTTAGTTTGATCTGTATCTGTCTTAATTCCGCCCTTTATTCGAGTGGTTTTTTCTTAGCCAAACTACCTGAGGCCTACGCTTTTTTGAACCCAATCGTAGATTTTATGCCAGTAATACCCGTTCTCTTTTTTCTATTAGCCTTTGTTTGGCAAGCTGCTGTAAGTTTTCGATGAAATTTTGAATCATGTCCTAGACATGATTTATTGGTGTCAAAATAGGATATGTGGTATAAAAATGGAGAATCTATTCTCTTTTTTTTTCAAAACAATGATCTTGGAGATTGTGTAATGCTTACTCTCAAACTCTTTGTTTACACAGTAGTGATATTCTTTGTTTCTCTCTTCATCTTCGGATTCCTATCTAATGATCCAGGACGTAATCCTGGACGCGAAGAATAAAAAAAGAAAGAGGGCTTTCCTTTTGCTTGCTTAATTTTTTCAATGTGATTAGGGTTTTATCTATTGCACATCTTTAATTAAATAACAAAATCAAAAAAAGGTTCGAAGCGTTGGAATTTGAAAGAACAATAAAATACCGAGTTATCAACGGAAACGGAAAGAGAGGGATTCGAACCCTCGGTACGAAAGGCTCGTACAACGGATTAGCAATCCGACGCTTTAGTCCACTCAGCCATCTCTCCGAATTGAAAGGGGATAATTACTATCTTACATAGTTCCATTACCCACAATGGAAGGCTTGATAAAATCCCTTCTTTATCTATTTTAGATATATTATTTTACTATT